TACTATTTCCGCATCCCCCTGACCAAATCCACCCACGTTAGGATTACTCGTTAATGGCTGATCCAATTTGATAGATTCACCCTCTGAAACAAGAAGTTCTGGTCCTGGAGGTATAATATCAACTACTTGGCGTCCATCCGATGCATCGGTTATGGTTATTTCGTACCCCCCTTTTTCTTTTCGTATAATTTTGCTTACGATACCCGCTGCTGTAGCATTATAAACTGTATTGTTACTCTTGCTTCCATCAGGATAAATCTGACCCCTTCCCCTGTTCCCGCCTGCATATATGGGATATTTTAGGAAGTGAACGTCCTTCTTAGTAGTGGGGTCGGGGGAAAGAATAGGAAAGGTGATTTCACTATATTTCTGACCAGGAACAGGCCCTATCACAAGAATATTTTTTTGAGTAGGTCGATAGCTCTGAAAAGACAGATTCCCCATCTTTTCCTTCATCTCAGGCGAAATACGATCGGGGGGGGCTAATTCAAATCCCTCAGGTAAAACAAGAACAGCCCCAACATTCAAGGCGCCTTTTTTGCCATTAGCAAGAACTTGTTTCAGTTGCTTATCATAAGGAATTCGAACAACTGCTTCAAATACGGTATTGGGAAGTACTGCCTGGGGAACCTCAATATCCACGGGCTTGTTAGCTAAATGGCAATTGGCGCATACAATACGTCCAGTTGCTTCTCGTGGATTTTCATAACCTTGCTGTGCAAAAAGGGGATATGCATTTGAAATGGATGCCCAAGTCATTATACATATAATGAGCGATACGGAAAAAGATCGAGTAATCTCTTCCTTTATCCAAGAAAAGGTATTTCTAGTTTGCATGGTCCAATAGTTGATTCAAAAAATTTCTACAATAAAATTAGGTGGGTCGCTAATATAGTTCCCTATACCCGATTCTGCTATTTACTGAAAAATTGTTACTGGAATATCAGAAGGATCAAAAAAACCCTCTGTATGGGTAGAAAAAGAAAAAATAAGTACGATTTTGAGCGTTTTGCTTATGTGCAAAGTAACAAACGTTAGAATTTGGGCAGTGGATCATTTTTCAGTCATTCATTGAATGATAAATCACTACAAGTGGGGGAGATAGACGATTTAAATAGCGGAAGATCCAATATTTAAAAATTGTATCTAATATGACTGGAAAAGTGGAAACAAGACCAGATATAATTTGATCATTATGAGTAAATCCAAAATCTTTGTAGATAGAACCAATCATTAGTTCCCAACCGTGGGGTGAATGAAATCCTATACATAAATCAGTTAATAAAAGAATAGAAAAGGCTTTTATTGTGTCGCTTAAGTTATATAAGAATTCTTGAACCCAAGAATTAAGAAAACGAAGTTCTTGATTACCTATAATAGAATAACCGCTTAAAATAAGGAAATAGATTATATTTGTCGAGAACTGGAAAATCATATGGATACCATCCTCATTGTACATCTTGATCAATTTGATCATTTCTTTGTGGATTCCGATACGAAGCTTTTGGAAATGTGTTTCCGGGTATTCCTTTATCATTTCTTCCAAGAGGAAGAGTTCGTCTAATTCTATGAATTTTTCGAGAATAGTTTTTTCTTGAATATCATTCAAAAAAGTTTCGGATTCTCTAGTATTCCACCAATTAGTAATCCAAGATTCTAGACTTTTTTGAAAGGAGAGAGAGACCCACCAGGGCAAAAATACTATAGATGCAAGATATAGAAGGGGAGTGAACGCTTTCTTTTTTGCCATTTTTTTCGTCTGTGAATTTGAATTTTTAATCAACGCACCTCGGTCGTCGATTTCATACGATCTAATATTTCTATCAAGCATACGTTTTATTCCAAGGTATCAAGGCATCCCCTCTTCCCTGATTTTTTATTTTTGATTCAGTGTTTAGCCTATGAATTTAGAAAGAATACAGAAATTGAATTAAAGTACACTTCAAATTCGAATGACGAAAAAAACGATTCTTTCCAGATAGCTCAATTGCTCAAATTCGAAGCAATTACCTCTTTTCGATGAATACCCCAACGAGCTGCATATTATTCGGATTTCGAGATGAAAGAGATCCCTTTCTATCAAAATAGCAAATATTTCACAAAAAAAAGAAATGCTTTATTTTTTTATTTGAGTTTTCCGAAATGTTTTGATCTATAAGATCCATTTATTTTCGATTTGATACTTGTTTTGTTACTTTAGTCAATTAAGTTCAATGAATTGATTTACATATACATAAAATTTTTGCTGACAAACGAGTTTCGTCGGTTAAGCTATATTCTAGAAAAATGGGGGATTCTTTTGTTATTTTTCCCGAAAGCATTATTCAGTTCAAAAGACTTCAATAGGTACACGCAAGAAATAGGCCAATTCACCCGCTTTTTGCTCAATTTCTCGTGGAGTCAAATTCTCATCAGTACGAGTCAAGGGAATAGCCCCCTGACCTCTGATTTCCATATAAAGGACACGACGAGCATAAATACCCTCTTTCACTTCTATTCTGAGGGATTGAATATCTTTCATAAAGAATCGGAGGAAGATACGACGATTTTTTCCAGGAAATCCCCAGCGAAAAATACACACTATTCCTTCCTTTTTATCGAATAGATCGTAACCACTACCCACATTCCACGAAATTGTGCACCACAAATAAGAGCTAATAAAGAGACCTGCAATCCCATAGAAAGACATCACGATCCCTTGTGGGAAAAAAATTATTTGCTGAGAAGGGAATAAAGGTATCAAATTCCGGCCAAGATAACTAGAAGTTCCAACCAATAAGAACCCTAATGAACCTAAAAAAAGGACAAAGGCCCAGCATAAATTACTTGTTTTTCTAGACCCTGCTATAAGTTCTATCCATATATGTTCTAACCGACAACTCATACTAGATACAGTTGTATTTTATTGGAATTGGGAGAATAACCAAAATTACTTTGACTTTACTTTTTTAATTTCCGAAGTAACTCTCATCAACTAGCACTATTCGGAAGTGAACCCTTAGGAATAATTCATTGAATTGCTTAGATCTAAAAGCATACCATCTTCTTCATATGATCCCTATAGATATTTACATATATATGGATTCAGTGATAGATACATTGACTTTAGATTTCTTTCAGGAACCCCCATGTTCCCAATCTATTTTCAAATAGCTGTAATTAATTTACACATATATCATGTTTACGTATGTATAAAAAACCTTTCATTTATGTATCCTTTATGCTCGGAGGAAACCTCATGTTATACCATATTCTACTAAATAGATATCCGTGTTATGATCCAAGTCTAAGCCTTGAAAAAAATCTAATAAATAGATAGGATAGGACCCATTCGATCTAAAAAGGGATCTAAAAAATCTTGTTTCTTTGAACATGAAGAGATAAAGAAGCCATTGCAATTGCCGGAACAACTAGGCCTACCAAAGGCACAAAAATAGAGGGTACGTTGTTGAAAGTTGTCATAGAATGAATACGTCGATTTAATATTTGTACCTATATCTTATAATCATTATAATTCGGATTTCCTTTTATTTGCCTTCTTGCTTTGTTTTGCGGAAGAAAAAATTCAATCTTTTATTTTGTTTATAGAGGTTTCCTGGTTAGTAATCAGGAATAGCGATGAAAAAGAACAAAGTCTACTTTACTACTTGATTGAATTTTTATTCAAAGGAAAGAAAGCATGGAACTGAAATAACTCACCCAGAACGCCCTTTAAAAGATTACGTGGTATGATTGGATCGAATAAGCCCTTATGGAATAAATATTCAGCCGCTTGTGAACCTTCAGGTACTGTCTTATTCAATGTTTGCTCAATTACTCTTTTACCCGCAAATGCAATGTAGGCATTGGGTTCGGCAATAATGATATCTCCCAACATCCCAAAACTTGCTGTCACTCCGCCAGTAGTAGGCGATGTAAGGATTGATACATAAAATAACTTTTTATTTGATTGATAATCAAATAAAGCGGAAGATATTTTAGCCATTTGCATCAAGCTCAAACTTCCTTCTTGCATGCGTGCTCCTCCAGAAGCACACACTAGAATAAGAGGTAAAAATTGATTGGTAGCATACTCGATCAAACGGGCAATTTTCTCTCCTACTACGGATCCCATACTCCCCCCCATAAACATAAAATCCATAACTCCAATTGCTACGGGAATACCATTTAGTTGACCTGTACCTGTTTGAACAGCCTCGGTTAATCCTGTCTTTCTTTGATAAGAGTCAATACGATCTTTATAAGGTTCCTCCTCTGAATGAAATTCAATGGGATCTACAGAAACCATGTCTTCATCCATAGGATTCCAAGTGCCTGGATCAATCGAAAGTTCAATTCTATCTGAACTACTCATTTTCAAATGAGATCCACATTGTTCACAAATATTCATTTTTGACTTAAAAAATTTTTTATAATTTAATCCATAACAATTTTCGCACTGAATCCAGAGATGCCTGTATTTTTGAGTTACATCGAGATCATTAGAACTTTCTCTTAGAGTTAAATCAATATCATTCGTGATAGGTCTTAGACTAGAACTCTCGTTTTCACTATTATTTTCGTCGTACCTACAAATGGAATTATAAATGTAACTTTCACTGTAATTGTCACCACCACGTAAAATATAACTATCAATACCGATTGGAGAACGAAAACGAAGATAATTGTCAATGCAACTATTAATGTGATTATTCCAACTATGTTTAGTATTATATACCAAAGTATCATAGCGGGGATCTTCACTATCGGATCCATTATTCAGATAACTCGAAATTCGATAACTATAAAAAGAACTCTCCAGTTCCCTTAGAAACGAATGCTCATTGTCAATCTCCAAAATTCGATTTTCAATATCAAAATAGATGGAATAACTGTCCCTATTACTATCCCTAACTAAAAAAGTTTCATCCGAGCTGAAATTATGAAAGCCCCCGCCGCCTGCTAAATGATCAAGATTACTGTAACTAGAACTGTCAGTATCACTCCAAGGATGAATATTT